AAATCGAAAGATCAGAAAAAAAACAAGTAAAAATAGATTCAAATAATAGGTTAAAGTTTTCATTGAACGCAATTCTAACTAACCCTAAGCGTGAAAAAAAATCTATTGGAATAAACAAAATAGGTAAAAAACCCCCTCGATGGTCATACAAATTAATCAATGAGTTGGAACAACATTTTAAAAAACGACGAAAAGAACAAGGCCTAATGCAAGGGCTGGATCACCAGCTTCGAACAAGAAGATTTAAACGTATAGCTTTTTTAACTCGTTCCAGACGAAGTTTTAAGAAGTCTCATTTCAAGAATTATAATCTTTATAGAAAATTTAATAGAGATTCGGGTTTTATAAGTTATTTAGAAGAACCGGATTTTCGTAGAGCCGTAATAAAAGGATCTATGCGCGTTCAAAGGCGTAAAATGGTTATTTGGGGACCCTCTCAAGGAAATCCCCATTCCCCCCTTTTTTTGGAAAAAATGGAGGATTTTCCTTTTCCTATATCCAACCTAATGAAACTTTTTTTTCATATTAGAGATTGGTTGGGTAAAAAGTCAGAATTCGAAATTTTAGATCAACAATTCCAAATAAAAAAAAATAACCAGGAAGACGCAATGGAATTCTGGGATAACATTCCATATGCACAAAAAACAAGAAGTGTTCTGTTACTAGCTCAATCAATTTTTAGAAGATATATTAAATTACCCTTATTCATAATAGTTAAGAATATTGGCCGTATTTTATTACGGCAATCTCCGGAATGGTATGAGGATTTCCAAGATTGGAATAGAGAAATTTATCTAAAGTGCAGCTATAATGGTCTTCAATTCTCCAAAACGGAATTTCCTAAAAATTGGTTAAGAGAAGGTTTTCAGATCAAAATCCTATATCCTTTTCATTTGAAACCTTGGCACAGATCTAAACTACGACTCTCTGATAGCGATCGAAAGCAACAGGATTATTTTGATTCTTGTTTTTTAACAGTTTTGGGAATGGAAACAGAATATCCTTTTGGGCCTCCTCGAAAAACACCTTCCTTTTTTGAACCTATTTTTAAAGATATAGACTATAAAGTCGAAATCAGAAAATTCAATTTTAGAGTTCGAAGAGTTTTAAAAAAAATAACAAAGAAACAAACAAAAGCTGTTTTATTTGTAAAACAAATAATAAAAGAACTTTTAAAAGGAACAAAAATTCCATTATTTATACCGAGAGAAATATATGAATCAAGTCAAACTCAAACAGAAAATGATTCTATAATCAGTAATAAGATAATTCATGAATCACTTAGTCAAAATCGAGCTACAGGTTGGACAAATTATTTACAGACAAAAGAAGAAATGAAACATAGAATTGATAGAAGAAACACAATCAGAAATCAAATAGAAAAAATGAAAAAAAATAAAAAGAATAATGGAGAATCACCCCCAAAAAATTGGAAACTATTAAAAAGAAAAAATATTGAATTATTAATTCAATTTTGCATTGAAAAAATATACATTGATATCTTTCTATATATCATTAATATGCGCAGAATCACTCTATACCTTTTTATGGAATCAACAAAAAAAATTGTTGAGAAATACATTGACAATAATAAAAGAAATCAAGATCAAGAAAGGATTAATAAAACAAAACAAAATCAAATTGACTTTATTTCGCCTATGACTATAAAAAAGATATTTGATAATCTTAGAAATAGTAAGCGAAAGTCACATATTTTTTTTTATTTATCTGACTTGTCACAAAAATATGTATTTTTCAAATTATCACAAACCGAAGCAATTAACTTCAATAAGGTAAGATCTATTCTTCAATATAATGGACCATCTTTTTTTCTTAAGAATGAAATAAAGGATTTTTTTGGAAGACAAGGAATATTTGATTCCGAAATAAGACATAATAAACTTCCAAATTATGGAATGAATCCATGGAAAAACTGGTTAAGAGGTCATTATCAATACGATTTATCTCAGATTACATGGTCTAGATTAGTCCCCCAAAAATGGCGAAATGGGATAAATACCTCTCAAAATAATGATTTAAAGAAATGGTATTCCTATGAAAAAGACCCTTTTTTTGATTACAAAAAAAAACAAAATTTGAAAGTCTATTTATTATCAAATAAAGAGGATAATTTTGAAAAAAACTATAGATATGATCTTTTATCATATAAATATATTCATTCTGAAACTAAGAAGAAATCCTGTATTTATAGAACATCATTAGAAAGAAATAAGAAGCAGGAAAATTCCACCAGAAATAAAGACAGAAATAAAGAAAACTTTTTTAACATACTCAAGAATATTCCTATGAAGAATTATCTAGGAAAAAGTGATATTATATATATGGAAAAAAATACGGATAGAAAATATTTGGGGTGGAAATTTAATACAAAAATTCAGGTTGAACCTAATAAGGACCAAATAAAGGATCAATTTCATATTTTTTATCTTCCAATTGATTCAAATTGCGAAATCAATTACAAAAGGGTCTTTTTTGATTG